GAAACTTCTTTTTAGAAATTGGATGGGTAAAGGGGCAGAATTAAAAGATTATACAGAAGAACAGACAAAAAGAAGAGAGAAACAAGAGGAGAACAAAATAAAGGAAAAAGCGCGGATAGAAATCCCGGAAATTTGGGATGTCGTTCCATTTTCGCAAACAACAAGAAGTTTTATATTATTAATTCAATCGATGCTTAGAAAATATATTATATTACCTTCATTGATAATAGTTAAAAATATTGGGCGTATCTTATTATTCCAACCCCCTGAGTGGTCTGAGGATTTCCAGGAATGGAAGAGAGAAAGGCATGTTAAATGTACCTATAATGGTGTTCAATTATCAGAAAAAGAATTTCCCGAAAATTGGTTAACAGAAGGTATTCAGATAAAAATACTATTTCCCTTCTGTTTGAAACCTTGGTACAGATCTAAGCCTAAATTGCGGCCCTCTTATAGAGGTCTAAAGAAAGAGCAAGAGCAAAAAAAAGATCATTTTTGTTTTTTAACGGCTGGTGGGATGGAAACTGACCTTCCTTTTGGTTCTCCCCGAAAAAAACCTTCCTTTTTTGAGCCCATTTTTAAGGATTTTCTAGTTCTAAGAGTTTTAATAAGAAGAACAAAAAATTTTCTACAAGGCTCAAAAGAAACAAAAAGGGGGTTTATCAAAAACGTTTTATTTCTGTTTCTAAAAAGAATAAAAAAAGAGCTCTCAAAAGTAAATACAACTCTATTATTTAGATTGAAAGAAGTATATGAATCCGGTGAAACTAACCAAGAAAAAGGTTCTATAATCAGCAATCAGACAATTCATGACTCGTTTAATAAAATTAGATCTACAGATTGGACAAATTATTCACTGAGAGAAAAAAAAATTAAAAATCTAACTGATAGAACAAGCACAATCAGAAAGAAAATAAAGAGTATTACAAAAGAAAAAAAAAAAGGAACTCCAGGAATAAATAGTAGTCCTAATAAAACAAGTTATAATGTAGAATCGCCAAAAGATATTTGGCAAATATTAGAAAGAAGAAATACTCGATTAATCTGTAAATTATTAATCTGTAAATTACAGGTTTTTCTAAAAATTTTCATTGAAAAAATATACATAGATATCTTTCTATATATCATTAATATTGCCAGAATGTATACACGACTTGTTCTTGAATCAACAAAAAAAATTATTCAAAAACAAAAATATAAATACATTTACAATAATGAAACAAACCAAGAAACAATTAATAAAACAAATCAAAATACAATTCACTTTATTTCGACTATAAAAAAGTCACTTTCTAATATTAGGAATAGTAAGAAAAATTCACATCTTTTTTTTGACTTATCCTCCTTGTCGCAAGCATATGTATTTTACAAATTATCACAAACCCGAGTTATTAATTTGTATAAGTTAAGATCTGTTCTTGAATATCATGGAACATCTTTTTTTCTTAAGACTGCAATAAAGGATTCTTTTGGAACACAAGGAATATTTCATTCCGAATTAGGGCATACGAAATTTCCAAGTTCTGGAACGAATCAATGGAAAAACTGGTTAAGAGGTCATTATCAATACAATTTATCTCAGATTAGATGGTCTGGATTAATACCACAAAAATGGCGAAATACAATCAATCAACGCCGTATAACTCAAAAAAAAGATTTAATAAAATGGGATTCAAAAGACCGATTACTTCATTACAAAAAACAAAACGATTTTGAAGTATATTCATTACCAAACCCAAATAAAAAAGAGAATTTTAAAAAATACTATGGATATGACCTTTTATCATATAAATCTATTAATTATGAAAGAAAGACAGACTCATATATTATTTATGGATCACCATTGCAAGTAAATAACAACCAAAGAATTTCTTATAATTACACCACACATAAACAAAAATTCTTTGATATACTAGAGGATATTCCTATCAATAATTATCTAGGAAAGGGTGATATTATGTATATAGAAAAAAATCCAGATAGAAAATATTTTGATTGGAAAATTCTCAACTTTTTTCTAAGAGAAAAAGTTGATATTGAGACCTGGATCAAAATGGATCCCAACAGTAATAAAAAAACTAAGATTGGAAGTAAGAATTACCAAAAAATTGATAAAATTCATAAGAACGATCTTTTTTATCTTACGCTTTATCAAGATTTAGAAAAAAATCCGCTCAATCAGAAAAAACACTTTTTTGATTGGATGGAAATGAATGAAGAAATACTAAATCGCCACATATCGAATCTGGAACTTTGGTTCTTCCCAGAATTTGTGCTACTTTATAATGTATACAAAAAAAAACCATGGATTATACCAAGCAAATTACTTCTTTTAAATTTGAATATAAATGAAAATGTTAGTGACAATAAAAACATCAATGGAAAACAAAAATGGAATTTTTTTAGACTATTAAATGAAAAAAAATATTTTGAATTAAAGAATCGAAATCAAGAAGAAAAAGAACCCGCAGACCGAAGATATCTTGGATCAGATGCACAA